TAGCGGAAAGGTGAGCAGCTATAGCTTCATTGTTCATCTTCCCCTCGCTACCGGATGAGTGAACTCTACCCGCCTATGCTGGATGGGATTGGATTCAATTAACGGATTCCCCTTGCCTCCTAGATCCACTGGGCGAGTGGAAGACATTGAGAAGGGCTTCACATCCCTTGCAGGGCTTTGAGGTTTTAAACTTGGTTGTGCTCCTCCGATTGACAGATTCCTGGAAAAAAAAAGAAGGCCTTTAGGCGGAGGATTGTACCTGGAAATGGAAGGTCTGCCCCTTCTTTTTCTATTTTTGATTAGAGGCTTGCCTCTTTCTTTTCTCTCTCTACCGCCTGTGTCTATCTCCTGTCAAGTGTGCTCCCTGCCACACTACTCTCACAGCAACTGTAACTGTGTGACTAAGAACAAAGAACAGTACCAGTTCGTGCATCAGTGGTTCAAGTGCAGTGCCCAGAAAGGGTTCAAAGATCTATGGCGACAACAATTTCCCAACAGGAAGTATATTCAAAAGAATCAAAAAGTCAGTGGCCTTAGTTTCATAACCTAAAGCACCGGTCTTCTTATCAACAGCAGAAGCAATCCTATGGGAGTTTCTTGGGTTCTCCTCTATGATTGACTTGGGTATGTATACTCTTTTTTCTCTCTGGAGACATGGCTCTCGTATGTCCACAGCGTTACAACTCGAGTTTTGCTCCGCATCAAAGAACTCATCACGTGGGTATTATGCATTCATCTTCCAAGCGTCATTCTCAATGGCTTTTTTACATTTACACTGGGGCTAGCCATTATATGACGAGCAATCCGGCTGCATTTGTCTCATCCTCGCCGTACCAAGGCAAAAGTCTCGTCTTCACCGGTGACCACACCCCACTCTCTATTTCAGACATTGGTACGATCTCTTTATCATCTCGTTCTGGCAATGTTCTTCATCTCAATGATGCTATGTTGGTTCCTAAAGTCAAAGTCAGTCTCTCAAAATCTTTTTTCGGTTGGACAACTTTGTGATGATCGCCAAAGCTATGCCATCTTTACTCCGACTTCCTCTGTGCTTGGCGACATTACTTCATATCAGTGCCTGTTTGGATCGCCACCAGATTATGAAAGTCTTAGACTGATTTTCTGCTATGCTTATATACCTGCTCAGCTACGTCAGAAGCTTGCACCTAGTGCAAACAGATGTTTTTTAAAGGGGCATGCCTCGGCTCAGAAAGGCTTTCGATGTTTTGATCCTTCTTCTCGTTCTCGCCGGCCCGGCATCTGACCTTCCATGAGCACGAGTTCTTCTACTCCCCCCTTTTTCTTTTAGTAGGCGCCTATTGGATCAACATCTTCTGGATCTTCTTCACCAGTGGTTTTTCCTTCGCCTCCCGTGCATCAGGGGGAGTCAGAGTCCATACCATAAAGAATCAGGCTCGCAGCCCTCTATTGAGCAGCCAGCACTTGCACCTCGCTCTTCTAATAAGAAAGAGCAGCCTGCATCTTTCTCATCTTCTAATAACGACCAGTTGCCTACGGATTCTCCTTCATCCTCTATCGCAGCAGAGCCATCTCTATCTCTGCGCTTGAATGGTTTTCCCCCGCCCTGCAGCAAAGGAAAAGTGCTTTCTTAAAATCTGCCCGCCCCGAGGAAAAAGATGTGTCCAGGAACGCTATGTGAATAGGGTCTTTTTAAGCCCTCACTCAGCATCTAACAATTCAATCAACATACGTTTCAAAAAGCATTTTGAAGCCGTATAGCCATTTCAGCCTGACTCCCTATTCTCTCTTAAATAAAGCTATGAGAAAACTGGAGTAATGTTCCATGACTTTTCCCATTCCTGTGAGCTGTAGAGTTAGTTATCCTTTATCATCCCTGGCATTCCTCCTCTCTATGAGATGTGGGATCGACCCCGCGAGCCCTTCCTCTTTCTACATCCTTTTGAATGAGAAGGCATGCCTATCCATGTTTTATCTAGCCTTTGCTCCACTATCAACCACCGGAATGGTTATTTTGCCTGCCCCCGCTTTCCTCTCCCGCGGGAGGAGCGATAGCCACTCGACTGAAAGGAGAGGAGCAAAGTTCAAGAAGTCCGAACTCCCACTTTCTCGTCGATGACGGCTCTCTTCGATGCTAGCAACCGCCTTTGACCCTTTTCGCGCTTCTTTCAATTTCCTTACATTCTAGCTGAAGGAGAGACTGGACCTTTACTTAGAGAGGGGCAGCGCTACCACGCCCTTCCGTGCTCGTAGGTTGACTCCCCTATGCATCCCGACTAAGGTCTCACAAAGGCGCACTTCCCTTATGCATCCAGCCGCTTCACTAATGTGAATAGGTTCTTTCTCAAGTGGGTGGCTTGGTTATATACTCTTATGCGCGTTCCTTCTTCGAACCTTTTGGTATGTATTGCCCCCTAACTATAGATCAGATCCACCAGACGAGAAACTCAATTCCGCACTGCTGCTGAGTCGTCGGACTTATCCACCAAGGGATTCGTGGAATTTCTGTGGATTGCGTTGGGGGAAATCTACCAAAGCTAGGCAGATAGATAGACTCCTTTCCCGCTGCTAAGGGAGAGCAAGAAAGAAAAGCAAATTCTTGTTTTTTAATCAGCGCCCCCTTTTGGGTATGCAGATACTAAGAGTCCTCTCACTACCAACCAGCAGACATCATCTGGCTGGGTCTTGCCGGTATCAACAACGAGAAAAAACAACCAAATGGAAACAGAAACTCACTATGGCTCTTGGCCCAGACAACGTCCTAGGCGTAGGGGAGATCGGAGCAAGAGGGAACGCCTAGACGACGTTTTTCTTCCTGGGCTGCAGTAAGTAGATCGAGAGGTCGTTCTGCCCCTTGTCCCCGAAGATGGGTAATCCGTTCTCAAAAATCTTGCTCCAATCTGACCTAGCTGGCGAGCGATCCCAGTTCGCGGCAGAGAACAAGACAGCAAGCGAGCGTACCTTTGTTCGCTTCTTCTCCACCAAGCACGGAAGTTTAAGGATAACTGTAGGTCGGTGGCTACCTAAGGAAACTCCGATTCGATCCGCCCCCCGGCTGGGAGGCATTTACCTCATCCCGATCACAAGGAGAGGTTCACCATGATGGGGGGTACTTCTTTTTTTTCCTTTCCGGAAAGAATGAAATGCATAGGAGACCATCCTTTTGTTGCGGCATGCTCCTCAGATTTACGGATTCGCAGGGGGCCTCAGGCCCTACTTAGTTTCGCAAGCCTTTGTCATTGTCAGTCAACTAAGTGGGGCCTTTTGAATGGAAGATTAAGTAGTCTATCAGTGGTGCAAAGCGGCTTTGCCCCTTTTCAGTAGGGGAGCGAAAGATTAGACCTTAGAAAGTCAGCGAACAGCGGTTCTTCTATGTAGGTATGGCGTTCCCTCCTAACGTCGAGCTAAGTGACTTCGTAACCTTTGCGTAGCGTAGTAGAATGAAGGCTACGCATCGACGCTCTCTTATCTATTAGCCTAAGCGTCTTCGCTAACTCGCTCGCCTACTATACAATACATTAGTAGGGTATAGTAGGGTAGGCTAGGCTAACTCAGCCGCTTACTTATACTAATGTGTTGTATAGTAGCGCCTTTTCCTTTTTGAATAACCCATATTCTCATTATCTTTCATAAGTCAAGTAGGCGAACCTATAGGTCCTTAGTAGCGTTGACAAAGAAGAACAGCCGGTTAAAAGACAGCGAATCTTTTTTTTGATATCTTTATATATTTCAAATATATAAAGATATATATATAGGCTAGCTTGACAAGCTAGCCTTCTGAGGTGCGAAGAGAAAGATCTCTTTTTTATGACTTCTACTTATCGATCCCGGCCCGGAAAAGTGACCGACCAGAGCCCTATTGATGAATGAAAGAAAGGCTTTATGAGCCCTAGCCCTGTAAGCCCACACCTGTGTAGAGTAGATCGTTCAACACCTGCGGCACAAACCCATTTTTGACCTATTGGTCCGTTTATCATAGGCGACCGAACGGCCGCCCCCTAATTACTAGACCGACCTGCAATAATAATTCCATAAACACCTAGCGAAGATATGGCAAACAAATAAAGTAGCCCTATGTTCGGATCTGACAATACCATACCATAATCAAAAGGTACAACGGCCCGAGCGACCAGACTTAACATAAATGTAGCCACTGGAGCCATTCTAAAAAGGAAGAAATTCGCACTACTTGGTGAAATAGGTTCTTTTAGAATCAATTTCGAACCATCTGCTAGAGGTTGTAACAATCCGAACGATCCCACTACATCAGGACCCTTTCGACGTTGCACAAAAGCCATTACTTTACGTTCAGCTAGCACTAAAAAGGCTACTCCTAGTAGAAGTGGTAGAATTATTCCAAGTATTTCAGCTGGAACAGCTATGTACGTTTTAGATTTTCTATTTACTCATGATCTGGCCTGGTCGACCCAATCATGATATTTCACTCATGATCTGGCCTGGTCGACCCAATCATGATATTGAAGGATGGGACCTTTTCTCGAAAAACTCCAGATCCCGAGAAGAGTGGAAGATGGTGCAACATCGAATCCTGTTACCTTACTTCGAATGGAATCTTAGCCCGCCTCACTTGCTTTCTTTACTGCATAAGGGCATAAACGAAGTCAAGGGATTTCCTTCTAACTAGTGGCTGAGAGTAAGCAAGCTACCTTCATTCAACAGATTTGTGGTTGAGTCAAGAACATGCTCTGGGGCGGGAATCTTTGGTCTTCTCTTTTGCATTTTCGCTGCCTGCGTTCTTCTTCGTGTCCGTCCGTATCGCAAAGCGGGTCGACGCCAGCTATAATGGTTGAAAATAGGGGGCCAACCAAGACCCCCGCTTTGTTTGATAAAGCAAACGATTCGTTCCGACAACTTCGGACCAGATTAACCCCTTTAAATTAGCCGATCTTACAAAATAGATCGGGCGGGCTGGTTGGGAAGGGGTTATTGGCGGAGAAAAGAATCGCTGAGAGATAGATTCTACTATTTAGTCAGGACGAATGAGTGGCTGTGCAGCATGC